AGTTGCTCTTCTTTGAATCGAGTTGGTCCGAAATCAAATTCAAATAAAGAAATAAAATAAAATGAAAATATTCAATAATTTGAAATTTTTTGAAAAAGTCAAGGCTTTCTTTTTTTTTTTAGTGTCCATCTAGAATGACTGATGAATCAAGAACTTTCAATTGGAACTAAACGAATTCTTTAAATTAGTTTTTATTACCGTCGTATCTGGATTGAGACTTAGGTAAATGTTTTATTCATATATGTAGTAAAAGAACATATCTAATTTAGCTCTTTCATGCCTATTCTAACTAGTTATTTTGGTTTTTTACTGGCTGCTTCAACTATAACCCCAGCTCTATTTATTGGTTTGAACAAGATACGACTTATTTGAAATGAATGAAATTCAATAAACAATTTACAAAAATCAAAATAAAAGCCTCTCATAATATTTCATTTCAGGTATTCTATGGTTCCTTCCTGCGTCAATTGCCAATTCCTGATCATTGAGATTCACGGATAATTCAGATTAATATTTAGGGATAGATCTTACCTCTATTTTTATTCCCTAAAACAAATCGAAATGATTGAAGTTTTTCTATTTGGAATCGTCTTAGGTCTAATTCCTATTACTTTAACAGGATTATTTGTAACTGCATATTTACAATACAGGCGCGGTGATCAGTTGGACCTTTGATTGAGTAACATCTCTTTTTTTGATTGACCTCCTCCTTGTAGGAGGTCAAATTTCAGTTGCAATTCTACTTTGTTTTGTGAAATTATTTCATTGTAATTCGACATAACATAAAAGGAATCACGCTCTGTAGGATTTGAACCTACGACATCGGGTTTTGGAGACCTGCGTTCTACCGAACTGAACTAAGAGCGCTTTCTTATATCTTATAAAAGTAGATACGAAAATAAAAGACCCCCGAGGAGTCATTTGTACATATAGTATGTACAAATGATATGTCCAAAAATTCCCGATCTTACTCAATGAATCTCTCGTAACTGCCCATACGATAAAGAATAGGTAGGGATGACAGGATTTGAACCCGTGACATTTTGTACCCAAAACAAACGCGCTACCAAACTGCGCTACATCCCTTTTAAAAATTGTTGTACAGTGTCATTGTATAAAATCCATGTCTTGTTTTCCACATCCTTCTTTATTTTTTGCTCTACTTATCTCTATAGGTAGAGAATGTTCTTGTCATTTTTTTTTAGGGGGGCGACAAAATTTAATCTGCTGGGTCATTATACATATGCATTTTAGTTAGTAATTACTAATTCTAATTTCATTTCAAGCAAAAACAAATGATCTTGAACTAAAAGATCGGGTTATCTATGATCTATATAAGAATATGTATTACAATATACAATACAATAAGAATGAAAAGAAATAAGAAAAAAAAATAGAAAATAAAATAAGAAGGAGGATTTTCAATGCGAGATATAAAAACATATCTTTCAACGGCACCTGTGCTAACCACTCTATGGTTTGGGTCTTTAGCAGGTCTATTGATAGAAATTAATCGTTTATTTCCAGATGCCTTGTCATTCCCTTTTTTTTCATCCTGATTGAATTCTTGTATTGATCTGTGAAGAAATGAAAAATATTTGAGATACAATTCTACGTAACACGGCTCCAATTTTGCTCCCTTTTTCTTTCCTATCCTAAATCCTAAAAAAAAAAAGAAAGAGTGTATCGAATCTGAGTCAAAATACAGTGAATCTACGATATAATTTGGGGGAAAAGAAATGGAAATGTGGATCCATTCTAGGGGAAATTCTAACATAGAAAGAAGAAAATACTGAGATTAGGATAGGAATAATTCATAGTTAGAAAAAATTGTATTAATTAATTATTACGATATTCTTAATATTCTATATTCTTCTATTAATGAATATGACTCTCTTTCTTTATAGTTATAGTAATTCTATTTTCTTTCTATTTATTTATATTATATTCTATTTATTTATATTATAGTACTTCGAAGTCATTCGAATTCTAATAATTCGAAAAAGAAAATATTTACGAATTCCATTTCTAGTTAGTAAATTTTATTAATATACTTTTATTAATTTATTTTTATTAATAGAATTATTAATATTCTTTTTTTTATTTTCTTTTTATTTGGTTCGGGTCAAAAATAAAATGAAGAGAGTTATAAAGTAAAATAGATCCAAAAAGAAAAGGAGGTTCATGGCCAAGGGTAAAGATATCAGAATTAGAGTGATTTTGGAATGTACCTGTTGTGTTCGAAAGGGTGTCAATAAAGAATCGCCGGGCATTTCTAGATATATTACTCAAAAGAATCGACACAATACACCCAATCGATTAGAATTGAGAAAATTTTGTCGCTATTGTCAAAAATATACGATTCATGGGGAAATAAAGAAATAGATGTAACGGAATGCGTGTGTTATTTTCCCAAGTAACGGGAAGAGTAAGAACTTTACATCTTAACATATATAATACAAACCAAATCCTATTTTGGTCGAATCTTAAATGAATAAGAAAAAAATAGAATTCTATTTTCTAGATTCTTTTATATCTAAGGAATAAACAAACAAGGAATAAGCAAACCATGGATAAACCTTTTCGTAAATCCAAGCGATCTTTTCGTAGACGTTTACCCCCAATTGGATCGGGGGATCGAATCGATTATAGAAACATGAGTTTAATTAGTCGATTTCTTAGTGAACAGGGAAAAATATTATCTAGACGGACGAATAGGTTGACCTTGAAACAACAACGATTAATTACTATTGCTATAAAACAAGCTCGTATTTTATCTTCGTTACCTTTTCGTAATAATGAGAAACAATTGGAGAGAGTGGAGTCGATCCCTAGAACTACTGGTCCTAGAACCAAAAATAAATAGATATACTCCAATCGTAACTCAAGCTAATGTTAATGTTTTGCTCAAAAAAAAACTAGAATCCATATTTGATTCTTGTATTATAAAAAATTAAAAATGGGGAAGAAATCTTTTTTTTCTTGAAAGATGTTCGTTTATTCCTACTACTCAAATCTTAATTTCTTTTTCTTCTATCTTCCCGGAGTCCATTCTCCGGGAAATCCTGTTTCAATCATTCTTTTTTACTGTATAATAGATTCTATTAAGATTCTTTTATTTGATTTGTATTTTCTTTTTTATTGATGATTTTATTTGAAATAATATCAAAACAATTCTTATTTGATAGGGCTATTTGCGCAAGTATTTTACGATTCAGAAGCAATTGTCTCTTGTACAGATTGTGGATGAATAGACTATAACTATAGAATAGTCTATCCTCACGAGTTACCGCATTTATCCGAGTGATCCACAAACGACGAAAATCTCTCTTTTTCCTGCTCCTATCTCGATGAGAGGAAACCAAAGCTCTCATTCTTTGTTGAGTAGTCGTTCGAGTAAGTCTTGAATGAGCCCCTATAAAGGTTGATGCAAATAAACGAATCTTTTTTCGACGTCTCCGAGCTGTATATCCTCGTTTAACTCTGGTCATTAAATCAAATGAAACTTTATTGAATAACTAATTGATTTCTCTTCTTTCAGTCATCCTTTTACTCCGGTCGATTAATAACAAAACGTATTCTTCCTATATATAAAATATGAATTCCAATGGCTTTTGCGACTATGACCTTCCCGACCACGATTTTTTCTTTCTTCAAAGTATTTCGCCTGGAAAGGAAATAAGAAATTCGACTGCTACTAAATAAAAAAGAATAGTGGGTTCCCTCGTTTCTATGGCAACTTCTTAAACGGTGAGGTCCTCTCTATACACCGGAGCCTCTTCATCAAATTTTATTGTGAACTTGTATAGTTCACACTCTTTGGCTCTACCCATCCATTTTTTAATTAGAATTATTTTTTCAATTCTAATTATCTAATTAGAAAGTAATAGCCCTTTTCACAAAAAAGTTATCCATACAGTGACGGCATTTAATTCTGAAAGTTGGCTAGGTAGCTGACCCTATTAGTCCGTTTTTTAAAGAATTAGGAATAGGAGCATAACCTTTTTCCTCCGCTTAATGGATAACTATTTGTTACCAATGGAGAATTCCTTCTCATCTCAAACGGAGTGATTGGATTTGCACCAATAGAAACCATAAATTCATAACATAATTAGGTAGCTGATAGATCTTCATTTTTAGATAAATGTTAATTAAAAGGCCGTCTTCTACTCTATCTATCCTAAGTGGTCGTTGATACTGGTTTGCATTTCTTCAAACTCATGATCTGAACTGAACGAGTCGCACATACACCCTAGTACATGTTCCTCGACGCTGAGGACATCCTCGAAGAGCGGGAGATTTCGTGACATTTCTTATTGGCTGTCTTGCGTTTCTAATAAGTTGTTTAATGGTTGGCATGGCATGTCTATAGAATCTCATTCTAGATAGAATAGAGCGGGTTGGCTTAGATCGATCTTAACCTGATGGTTGATGATTATGAATTATTTCTATTCATACGTAAATTTATAATTTTTAAATGGAATTCTTATATTTATATGGAATCCCCAGTATTTTAATTTTCGACCGCTACAAGATCAACGATGCCATGAGCTTGGGCTTCTGTTGCTGACATAAAAACATCCCTTTCCATATCTTCGGATATAACCCATAAAGGGTTGCCCGTTCTTTGTACATAAACTTTTGTGAGAGTTTCGCGAAGCTTCAATAGTTCTTCTGCTTCCAGGATAAATTCCCCTGCTTGTGCCTCGTAAAAAGAACTAGCAGGTTGATGAATCATAACCCTGATGATATTTATATAACATAATGAACGGTTCTTCTATCTATATATCGCACGATTGGGTTAAATTAAGGGGGAATCAAAATAACAATAAAAAAGAGAATGAAACAACCGTACGGGCATCTTTTGAACATTGCATACGGCTCTGCAATGGAATTTCTTTTTTCGATAGAATTTATTCTATGGAAAAGAATAAATAGAACCCATCCGATCCAAATCGTTAAATGATCCATTTACCACCCTTCCTTTCGTAGTAGTAAAAAAGATACTATGATGGTTCTGTTGCTTTATATATTTATCTATTTATCTCGTCTGTGGTTTAGCAATCCCAAAGTTTCTTTTTGATATGATCCAAGAAGGAGAAAATGATTTTTTCCATTTTTTTGATTCTTTCTCTCATAACATAAAAAGAAGAAAGATACTTATGGTGTGGAATAATAATGGTTTGTGACGCTGAAATTGACTCTTGCTTGACACATAAATCAAATTGGGAATAACCCTTTTTTCATACTACTATCTCGATACAAAATCTCATGTTATAAAAAAAACAATAATGGTTTGTTCATATCGAACTCGAAGTGCCATGCTATTATTACTTATTCTTTATTTGATTCATATTCGATACAGCGAAGGCATAGTATTCTTTTTTTTTCTCAAATAAAAAAACTCATTGGCGCCAAGCGTGAGGGAATGCTAGACGTTTGGTAATTTCTCCTCCGACCAGAATGAAAGATCCCATTGAAGCAGCTAATCCCATACATATTGTATGTACATTCGGTGACACAAATTGCATAGTATCATAAATGGCTATTCCTGGTATTACCCATCCGCCTGGAGAATTTATAAACAAATAAAGATCCCTAGTATCATCTTCTATGCTGAGATATACCATGAGACCAACAAGTTGATTCGAGATCTCACTATCAACCTCTTGGCCTAAAAAAAGTAATCTTTCTCGATGAAGTCGGTTGATTAGGACAAAATTGTATCCCTGAGGAGCCGTACGTGCACCTTTGGATGCATACGGTTCGAAATAATTGCGAAAAAAAAAAATCAATGTGTTGATTCCAGTCCTATTTCTTTTTTTTTTTTTTACATTAGTTTTGCCCTCCTTCCCCTTCCCTATATTTTAGAATGTAAAAAAGAAAAAAAAGAATTTTCTAAACTTATTGAACTAACTTCTCATTGATGTATTGTTTCATCGAAATTCAAATAACGATGTAATTTTCTTGTTCCTGAATGGGCCTTTCAATTCTTTTAGGTTCTTGTTCTACTCCGGGGGAATATTTGCCCGAATTCCATTTGTGCATATAGATCAAATGATTCCAGTACCACTTCTTTTTTTTTTTCAATTTTTTGATACCTTTCCCCAAAATATTCGATGTATTCATCATACTACTGGTAGGAAGTTTGATATTATACCTATAGTAAATTTAGTAAATTTCATAATAGTCTATGATACAAGCGGTAATCGTGTAATATCATATATTATACATAATAGATTATATTATAAGATTCTCTTCTAGTAAGTTCTATTATATTCTATTTAATTACTAACTCTTTAATTACTAATGAAGTTCCTAATTTATTAATAATTTAATTAAATTAATATTTTATTTTTATATTATTTATTTAATATTTCTTATTTATATTAATATTACTACATTTACACTCCCATTATATTACTTTTACTCTTATCATTTCCAATTTGGTATTCTCTGAACGGAGCCTGGATACTTTATTTTATCAGTCCAAGTAAACCATCAATTATTTTAATTGATAATATTGATCCCCAATAGGAATTATTGTGCTTCACGCTCCAAATTATTGATGATTAAATCAATACAATATTGAATATATATTTATTGGATTGGGCGAAACAGAGAATACTCGATCGGGGGAGATAATGGGTAAATACCATATGACCAATATGTCTGACAAGTCGCACTATACGTCAACCCAAGCTGCATCTTCCTCTCCAGGATTCCGAAAAGGTACTTTTGGAACACCAATGGGCATTAAGATAAATAAAAAAATGAAGTACTATACTTTACTTTAATATGGAAACGTAACAATGGTTTTATTGTCTTTATCATTTTTTCTCTTTCTTTTCTCTTTTTATATTATAATTTTTATATTATAATATTATAATTTATATATATATATCTTTTTTTCTATCTTATTATTATACTTATTATTATATCTATTATATAATAGAACTTCATATTATTATATAGATAGAATTATAGCTATATAGATTCTAATTTAGAATATTAGTGTATAGATATATACTTTAGATATAGATAGGACTGGAAGGTTCATAGAGGAAGAGAATAAAGAGAAATTGTAACGAACGGAATCGATCGGATCATCCAATTTTTCGAATGATTTCAAATTAGAAAAAAGTATCCATGCATTTTTTTTCCCTAAAAATACTCCCATTGCGTATTGGTACTTATCGGGTATAGAATAAGATCTGTTTCTCTTTGTTCTTATAAATAGAAATAAATAGAATTGTTCCCTTCTCTTTTTATTTCAAAATCTTTCTGTTCTATTTCATTAAAAAGAAAAAAAGGGAATAAAAAGAAATATTTCCTATACAAAATCTACCGAACAGGTGAAATACACGGTCTAGTCTTTTCCAATGCGATAAAGTTACATAATGTCTATTTCTTTTTCAGAAAGGGGTATTTACATGGGTTTGCCTTGGTATCGTGTTCATACTGTTGTATTGAATGATCCCGGTCGATTACTTTCTGTCCATATAATGCATACAGCTCTAGTTTCTGGTTGGGCCGGCTCGATGGCTCTATATGAATTAGCGGTTTTTGATCCCTCTGACCCTGTTCTTGATCCAATGTGGAGACAAGGCATGTTCGTTATACCCTTCATGACTCGTTTAGGAATAACCAATTCGTGGGGGGGTTGGAGTATCTCGGGAGGAACTATAACGAATCCGGGCATTTGGAGTTATGAAGGTGTGGCAGGAGCACATATTTTGTTTTCTGGTTTGTGCTTCTTGGCAGCTATCTGGCATTGGGTGTATTGGGACCTAGAAATATTCTGTGATGAACGTACAGGAAAACCTTCTTTGGATTTGCCCAAGATCTTTGGAATTCATTTATTTCTCTCAGGAGTCGCTTGCTTCGGATTTGGTGCATTTCATGTAACAGGCTTATATGGTCCTGGAATATGGGTGTCTGATCCTTATGGATTAACTGGAAAAGTACAATCTGTAAATCCAGCGTGGGGTGCGGAAGGTTTTGATCCTTTTGTTCCGGGGGGGATAGCTTCTCATCATATTGCAGCAGGTACATTGGGCATATTAGCGGGTCTATTCCATCTTAGTGTCCGTCCGCCTCAACGTCTATACAAAGGATTACGCATGGGTAATATTGAAACTGTGCTTTCCAGTAGTATTGCTGCTGTTTTTTTTGCAGCTTTCGTTGTTGCTGGAACTATGTGGTATGGTTCAGCAACTACCCCAATCGAATTATTTGGCCCAACTCGTTATCAGTGGGATCAGGGGTACTTCCAGCAAGAAATATATCGAAGAGTTGGGGCCGGACTAGCCGAAAATCTGAGCTTATCGGAAGCTTGGTCTAAAATTCCCGAAAAATTAGCTTTTTACGATTACATTGGTAATAATCCGGCGAAAGGGGGATTATTCAGAGCAGGCTCAATGGATAACGGGGATGGAATAGCTGTTGGGTGGTTAGGGCACCCCATATTTAGAGATAAAGAAGGGCGCGAACTCTTTGTACGTCGTATGCCTACCTTTTTTGAAACATTTCCGGTAGTTTTGGTAGATGGGGACGGAATTGTGAGGGCTGATGTTCCTTTTAGAAGAGCAGAATCTAAGTATAGTGTTGAACAAGTAGGGGTAACTGTTGAATTCTATGGTGGCGAACTCAATGGAGTCATTTATAGTGATCCTGCTACTGTGAAAAAATATGCTAGACGTGCCCAATTAGGTGAAATTTTTGAATTAGACCGGGCTACTTTGAAATCCGATGGTGTTTTTCGTAGCAGTCCAAGGGGTTGGTTCACTTTTGGGCATGCTACGTTTGCTTTGCTCTTCTTTTTCGGACACATTTGGCACGGCGCCAGAACCTTGTTCAGAGATGTTTTTGCCGGTATTGATCCAGATTTGGATGTTCAAGTGGAATTTGGAGCATTTCAAAAACTTGGAGATCCAACTACAAGGAGACAAGTAGTCTGATACAAAATTCCTTTGCCATCTTTTGCCTCTCTTTTTTTTTATTCTAGTATTTCTAGTATTTAGAGTATAGAAATTGATATTTTTATTTTCTTTATATATAGTATTTAGCTATTTAATATTCCTAATTTTTTAATTTATAGAATTAAGCTAGAATTTCTATTTTCTATATTAATTCTTAATTGAATCTATTCTTTATTTCATATAAAAAATTTCCTAATAGATTAATCTAATATACTAATATAGAAATAGAAATTAGAAAAAAGATTAGAAATAGAATAAGAATAATAGAATATAGAAGAAATAAGAAATAGAATTAGAATATAATCTAAATATAATCTAATAGTAATAAGATATAACTAGATCTATATCTCTATTATAGTATATATACATACTATATAGATAGTAATAGTAAATTGTAAATTGAGATTTACAATTTATTTAGTAAATGATCCAAAACGAATAGGTGTGGAAGCTATAATTGTAAACCACAATCAAATCTATGGAAGCATTGGTTTATACATTCCTCTTAGTTTCGACTTTAGGGATAATTTTTTTCGCTATTTTTTTTCGAGAACCACCTAAAGTTCCAACTAAAAAATGAAATGATTTTTCATTATTTCCATTGAAGTAATGAGCCCCATATTCATATTGGGGCTCATTACTTCAACTAGTCCCCATGTTCTTCGAAGGGATCTCTTAATTTTTGAGAGGGTTGCCCAAAAGCGGTATATAAGGCATACCCAGTAAAGCTTACAAGTAAACCGGATATGGAGATGGCGACTAGGGTTGCTGTTTCCATTTTTTCGATAATTTCAAGATAACAAAGGATCACGATAATATCGTTTATTTACAACTACAACAGAATGGTATACAAAGTCAACAGATTTCAACCCATGATGAAAGAGGATTTATGGCTACAAAAACCGTTGAGAGTAGTTCTAGATCTGGGCCAAGACAAACTGGCGTAGGGAGTTTATTGAAACCATTGAATTCGGAATATGGAAAAGTAGCTCCAGGGTGGGGGACTACACCACTTATGGGAGTTGCAATGGCTCTATTTGCAATATTTCTATCTATTATTTTAGAAATTTATAATTCATCTGTTTTACTGGATGGAATTTCAATTAATTAGTTCATAAAAACTAGGAAGTCCTAGTTTTTCAATCAAAAAAGATTATTTTACTTAGACTTACTTAATGCTTAAACTACTTAATACTTCAACTTAAGATTACCTAAGACGTGGATTTATAGACTATTCTGGTAGTTCGATCGTGAAATTTATTTGTTTCGATATTTCATTTCCGGAATATGAGCGTGTGACTTGTTATAATTGATCCTATTGATAATACAGAGAATGGACCTGTCATCTCTATCAAGATGATTCTACCTCGTCAGATATTTATTCTAGTCTCTGGAGCACGGACTATATAGAATAGATCAATAAAAGAAATATTTGAACTATGATTCATACCTATTATTCATACCTCGCAACCGGATGAAAAAGATGGAAATAGGTCTTTTCTAAATCAAACAATTTTTTCCTTCATACTTCTTTTGACCGAAAGAAACCTCTTTCTCTATATTTTGTTGAGTTATTACATTCATTAAATAAGTGATGATCAAATGGTTTTTACTCAGAGAACCTTTGAGTTTAACTTTGGTTTTATTAAATCATCGTGGTTTTAGTATGAATCTGAGGTTTCAATTTATTCATAGGGTCTCAACAAGAGAATCCCTATAAAAAAAAGATAGGGAAGAGAAGATTCAAGAGGCCTGTCACGATTAACATAACATAAAGAAAGATGGACGAGCCAACTTGAGATTGTATTTCTTGGCATTATCATCACAAAGAAGAGATTCCGGATTTTTATTACTTCGTATCTTTGGGTCAAATCGAGTCAAGCGGCTAAAGTTTTAAACTATCTATTCCATATCCGTTGAAACCAGTATTTGTGTGTTTCGGCTTGAGCCGTACGAGATGAAATTCTCATATACGGCTCTCAGAGGGGGAGTCTTTCTTGGGTTACCTATCTCAATAAAGTATATGATTGGTTCGAGGAACGTCTCGAGATTCAAGCGATTGCAGATGATATAACTAGTAAATATGTTCCTCCTCATGTCAACATATTTTATTGTCTAGGGGGAATTACGCTTACTTGTTTTTTAGTACAAGTAGCTACGGGTTTTGCTATGACCTTTTACTATCGTCCAACTGTTACAGAGGCTTTTTCCTCTGTTCAATACATAATGACTGAGGTCAACTTTGGTTGGTTAATTCGATCAGTTCATCGATGGTCAGCAAGTATGATGGTTCTAATGATGATCTTGCACGTATTTCGTGTGTATCTTACGGGTGGCTTTAAAAAACCCCGCGAATTAACTTGGGTTACAGGGGTGGTTCTGGCTGTATTGACCGCATCTTTTGGCGTAACTGGTTATTCCTTACCTCGGGACCAAATTGGCTATTGGGCAGTAAAAATTGTAACAGGCGTGCCTGAAGCTATTCCTATAATAGGATCACCTTTGGTAGAATTATTACGTGGAAGTGCTAGTGTGGGCCAATCCACTTTGACTCGTTTTTATAGTTTACATACTTTTGTATTGCCTCTTCTTACTGCCGTATTTATGTTAATGCATTTTTCAATGATACGTAAGCAAGGTATTTCGGGTCCTTTATAGAGAAGGTAGATCATAGATATTTGTAATTTATCATATCGGGGAGGAACAAGAGTCTTTCATTGCTACAAATATGGATTATTTAAAAATAAGGCATGTTATTTAGATACTTCTATTCAACTCTGAAGTATTTTTTATTTGATACGAATCGTATAGTTGAAGTATATTTTCCTAAAAGAGGATGGATTATGGGAGTGTGTGACTTGAACTATTGATTGGTCCATGCAGATATATGATTTTATCCGCCACGTTGGAATTCACAACCCAATGTGTCTCCGCATCCAACCATTACGTCAGTCCCTTGTATGTAACATAGGATAGACCGGGCGGGAGAATATTTTCTATGATCATACCCGAATCATGTCATGCATGAAAAGGCTCCGTAAGATCCCTAGAATAAGTGATGTGGAATGATTCAATGTTCTATTTATTTGTTTTATTTTTCTTTTTTTTTTTTTTAGTAATTTTCTTATAATTTCTAATTAATTAGAATTAATTGATAGTAATCTTAGTAAGTTTTTTATAGTATGTAGATGCATTCATTTCCTCTGCATCGACCCTGATCTATGATACTATCGGAGTTAAATAAGGGATCTAAGGAAGAACAGGGGCTATACTTTATTAGTAACAAGTAAAAACTTTGTATTTTTGTATGTAATACAATCTGTGGGGATAAATACCAACCAAAAGACATGAGACAATCCAAAAAGCACTTGATCATGATCGAATTTGTAAGCCTACTTGGATATTGAGCATTTCCTTGTTGCCAGAACTGAATTCTTTAGCAATGAATCGTTGCAACTCGGGGAATTTTATTTTCTTATTACATAAAGTCATTCTACATTATAATTATATATGTAGATATGTATGAAATATAGATCTTCTATGGACCTATTTCTGTGATTCTTTTGATTCTTGCTCGAGCCGGATGATAAAAAATTATCATGTCCGGTTCCTTTGGGGGATGGATCCACAAGAATTCACCTATCCAAATAACAAAGAAACCTGATTTGAATGATCCTGTATTAAGAGCTAAATTGGCTAAAGGGATGGGACATAATTATTATGGAGAACCTGCATGGCCTAATGATCTTTTATATATTTTTCCAGTAGTAATTCTAGGCACTATTGCATGTAATGTGGGCTTAGCAGTTCTAGAGCCGTCAATGATCGGTGAACCGGCGGATCCGTTTGCAACTCCGTTGGAAATATTACCCGAATGGTACTTTTTTCCTGTATTTCAAATACTTCGCACAGTACCAAATAAGTTATTGGGTGTTCTTTTAATGGTTTCAGTACCAATAGGATTATTGACAGTACCTTTTTTGGAGAATGTCAATAAATTCCAAAATCCATTTCGTCGTCCAGTAGCTACAACAGTCTTTTTGATCGGTACCGCAGTAGCTCTTTGGTTAGGTATTGGAGCAACTTTACCTATTGAGAAATCCCTAACTTTAGGTCTTTTTCAAATTGATTAAACTGTTAAATACCATGACATAGGTCTCTAAGGAAGATCCCCTTCTGGATCTTCCCTAGATATATTAATCTTATTAGAATCTATTCTGCAAATATATGGACCGTGTCGGAGATTAAAAACTCATTCTATTCTTTTTTCTTTCTTAAAAACTAAAAAATGAAAAAAGTTCAATGGATTTAAAATGAAAACTTTTTCTTAGGTAAATTTATTGCAAAATGTTTCTGTAGAGTGCCCAATATCTGTTTTACATCTTCTATGCGAAAATATTCCATTTTCATAAGATCTTCTTGACTGTAACTCAAAAGGTCCAATAATGTATGTATATTGGACCTTTTGAGACAATTATAAGTCCTGGAAGACAATTCTGATTGGTCAATAAAAATACATGTCAATGGAATTCCTTTTTTTTTCTTGAAATTAGTCAATCTGTCTTGAAAGGAAAAAAGGGGTAAATTCCATCTGTTTTCATTTTCCTCGAAATTCATGTCCTCTTCCTCTGCATGTAGAAAAGGAATCAATAAATCAATCAAATTACGAGAAGCTTCATAAAGTGCTTCTTTAGGAGTTAAACTTCCATTTGTCCATATTTCTAGAAAGAGTATCTCTTGTTTTTCATTCCCATTCCCATAAGAATGAATACTATGATTCACATTTCGAACAGGCATAGATGCAATATCTATAGGATAACTTCCATCGTGAGAGTTCTTTGTGGATTTCATACGATATCCGCGATCTCTCTTGATTTGTAATTCAATACACAAATCAATAGGTTCTGTCAGGTTAGCTATATGCTGTGTCGTGTCAACTATTTCTACAGAAGGTGGTGAGATGATATCTTGAGCTGTTATGTATTTTGGACCCCTGACGCAAATGGATGCGTCCCTAACTCCATAGAAATTACTTCTCAATACAATCTCTTTCAAATTTATTAAAATCTCATGTACTGATTCTTCAATACCTGCTATCGTAGAATATTCATGCAGCACATTTTCAGATTTTGCACGTGTGATACAGGTTCCTTCTATTTCTCCAAGTAAAGCCCTTCGCATGGCAATACCTATGGTATCGGCTTGACCTTTCATAAGCGGGGACAGAACGAAACGACCATAATAAAGACGCTTGCTGTCTACTCTTGATTCAACACATTTCCACTGTAGTGTTCGAGTGGATCCTGCTACTTCTTCTCGAACCATACTATTATTTTTCTTTTATTTATGATTATTGGATCAGATCATTGAATCATTTATTTCTCTTGGAATCTATTGAATTATTATTTCTACACACGTCTTTTTTTAGGGGGGCGACATCCATTATGCGGCATGGGTGTTACATCACGTACGAAACTTAAAAGCATCCCATTTCTACGAATGGCTCGTAATGCCGCATCTCTTCCGAGACCTGGACCCTTTATCATAACTTCTGCTCGTTGCATACCCTGATCAACTAATGTACGAATAGCATTAAATGCCGCGGCTTGAGCAGCATAGGGTGTTCCTTTTCTTGTACCTCTGAATCCAGAAGTACCTGCGGAAGCCCAAGAAACCACCCGACCTCGTACGTCTGTAACCGTTACAATAGTATTGTTGAAACTCGCTTGAACATGAATAACTCCTTTTGGTATTCTACGTTCATTCTTATTTGAACCAATACGTGCATTCTTACGTAAACCAATTTTTGCTATAGGTTTTGTCATATTTTATTAGATCATATTCTCAAAGAAAAAAGAATCAGAAAGATACGGGGATATCCATTTCATATGAAAACGAATCCTTTCTTTTTTCTTTTTACATGTACATGGGTTTTTCTTTTAAAAAGTTCTTGATTTAGAACTTGAGAAGAATTACCCCTGTCTCTGTTTATGTTTCGGATTGGAACAAATGACTATAATTCGTCCCCGCCTACGAATCAAGCGACATTTTTCACAAATTTTACGAACAGAAGCCCTTATTTTCATATTTCTCATTCCTTACTTTCATTCTGAATCTATTTTTTTTTGAAACAAGAATCAGTTTATTGGATTTTTGAACTTCGAATTATATCCCTACGAAAAGAATGTTTAAAAGAATGATCTAATCGTTCAAATCTTTTTTGCGAAGTCTATAAATTATACGTCCCCTAGTTGAATCATAACGACTCATTTCGATTTTGACTCTATCTCCGGGTAGTATACGTATAAAACTGCGCCGGATTCTCCCGGAAATATAACCTAGAATTAGATCTTCATTATCTAACCGAACTCGGAACATACCGTTGGGAAGTGATTCAGTAATTAAACCCTCATGAATCAATTTTTGTTCTTTCATTCCAGGGAACCCCCTTTAAGTATCAACTAATAGAGGAAGAGTTCTATAAATCACTTCTCCTCTCTATTTTACAACTAGTAAGTTCGAGAGAAACTTAGGGTACCTCAGGAGAATCACCATATATAACACAAAATTTCTCCTCCAATTTTTTCTAGTCGAGCTTCTCGATCTGTCATTATACCTCGAGAAGTAGAAAGAATTACAATTCCCATTCCACCTAAAATCTTAGGAATTCGTTGATAGTTGGAATAGATTCGTAGACCGGGTCGGCTGATACGCTTTAAAATTATTTTATTCCCTTTCCTAGTTTTTCTATGTCGTAAGGTTGAAACCAAGAAATTTTTTTGACTTTCTTGATGTTTTCGAACGTTTTCAATAAAACCTTCTCGTAAAAGTATTTTCACAATGTTTTTAGTGATATTAGTAGATACTATTTTAACTCTTCCCTTTTGATATATGTCAGCATTTCTTATAGAAGTTATTATATCGGCAATAATGTCCCTACCCATGACGAACTATAGTTATTGGTGCCTCCTCATTTTTATATAATCAACATGCTTATTTTTTGTTTTATTTTTTATTGAATTTTTTTTTTTGAAATTCTTAAATTATAAAAAATTATTAGAAATTTCAAATATATGCATGAGACACAATCTATTAATCGGATCTATTTCAGATATTTGAGTATTCTATATATAGATAGGATATATTCTATTTTCATCTATAATACTTCGGGTGCTAATGAAACTATTTTAGTAAAATTCAACTGTCGCAATTCCCGAGCAATCGCACCAAAAATTCTCGTTCCTTTTGGATTTCCTTCTTGATCAATGATAACCGCTGCATTGTCATCATATCGTATTATCATGCCGTTGTCACGTTTGAGTTCTTTACACGTGCGTACAATTACAGCTCTAATTATTTCTGATCTTTCTAGAGGCATGTTGGGCACTGCTTCTTTGATTACAGCAACGATAACATCGCCAATATGAGCATATCGGTGATTACCAGTTCCTATGATTCGAATACACATCAATTCTTGAGCTCCGCTGTTATCCGCTACATTCAAAAAGGTCTGAGGTTGAATCATATCATTTTTATTTGATTATTTCAATGCAAGGGATAATGGAAAAAAGAAATATTGTCTGTCCAGAGATAAAGAAATCTGTGGTTTTTTTTTTCATTCTCAATGCTCCTTTTTATTTTACTTTTGTTTACCTATCCTGAAATAATAAATTGAGTTCGTATAGGCATTTTGCATGCAGCTATTTCCATAGCAGTTTTGGCTACAGTTTCTGATACTCCACTCATTTCATAAAGTATTCGGCCCGGTTTAACAACGGATACCCAATATTCGGGGGATCCCTTGCCCGAACCCATACGCGTTTCTGTAGGTCTTACAGTAACAGGTTTGTCGGGAAAGATACGTACCCATATCTTTCCACCACGACGCGCATATCGTGTCATCGCTCTTCGCCCTGCTTCTATTTGTCTAGCTGTGATCCAAGCAGGTTCAAGTGCCTGAAGAGCATATCTGCCAAAACAAATATGATTGCCTCGGCAAGATATTCCCTTCATTCTACCTCTATGTTGTTTACGAAATCTGGTTTTTTTGGGGTTATAGTTGATGGTTGTTTCTGAATTCCATCTCTACTGCAGAGCCGGACATGAGAGTTTCTTCTCATCCAGCTCCTCGCGAATGAAATGATTCAATAATATTACACATACGCATGTATTTATGTATTTCATTCTATCAAAATGAAAAGAATATACTAATTTTTTTATATTTAATTTGTTACAGCATAGGTAGCTGTATATATAACTAAATAACTAGGCGTGTTTGTTTATATATAATGTGTCTTTCTTTTATCAAAATTCCTAAAGTATTTTACTTTACCTCTATTGATATTGAATTATGCCAATAGTCATCCAATAAATGAAATTCTAAAAATAAAGAAAGGGTTCGCGGGCGAATATTGACTCTTTCCTCCTTCATTTGTAGGGTCAATTCATGACCATTCAGAAGAAATCCATTTTTTATTGGTTAATTTCGCCATCCTACCCAATGAATCATTAGGATTGATTTGTTTTCAATAAAATCCTATGTAGTCACAGGTTCCATCGTTCCCATAGCTTCTCCATTAATGTTTAGGTCTGAACTCTGCAATGGAGCTCTCAACAAAATCTGTTATTTGTTTCCGAGTCAATCTCCTCAGTTTTTCTTAACCCGAAGCTCGATTAAATTATTCTATATTTTATATTATTTATATTATCTATTTTTCTATCTTTATTGCCGATATAATAACTTCTATGCTATTTGCTATTTTCTATATTATTATTTATTTATCTATCTTATTTTTCTCTCTTATTACATACATAATAGACTATATTATCCATATTTATTAGATTATTTAGATTATTTTTTTTTTAATTTTAATTTCTTTTATTCTATTTTATTGTAATTGTATATTTTGTATTTTTCTTGTATATTTATGTTGATGCTTTATAACACTGCCTTTTTTATGGGGTAATCTTTAATAAACCATACATATGGGAATCATATATCATTGAGATCTTTCTTCTCTATTTCTATCATCCTTCCTTTTTTCTACATCCCTTTTTTTTCACAATTCATAATCATATTTCTTTTTTATGAAAAGAATTTCAGTTGCTACAACTATATGACTTAATCTATCATATAGTGACTGTTTATTGGGATCTCGACAATACGAAGCAATAAGTTGGTTATTAGTTTTGAATTTCTTTAGTTTTGATAGTTACTAAGTTTATAGTGGGATTAGCCTTTTTTTTTTCAATTTCAATTCTCAACTCTAAAGAAAAAACTAACGAGTCACACACTGAGCATAGCAATTATACTAAAATATAAATTAAATAAAGGATAAATCAAATTTTTATTCAACCTTATAGAATTAGAATTGTTCGTTTTTCTTTGATTAAGAAAAAAAAAGAAGAAAAGAGTTTCTAAATTTTTTCTATTGATGAGCAGAATGGCGAGATAAAAAAAGGTCCATTTTTCTTATTTTTTATTTTTCTTATTCTTGGTTTACAAATATCCAAATTTTGATGCCTAAGACTCCATAGATAGTTCTAATTGTATGGGAACAGTGATCAATTTTAGCGCGAATTGTTTGTAAGGGAACCCTGCCTTCTCTGATCCATTCGACACGTGCAATCTCTTTTCCGTCGATACGCCCTGCAATTTGCACTTGAATTCCTTTTGTACCCGTTTGTTCAGTTAATTCAATAGCTTTTTTCATTGCCTTTCGAAATGAGACTCTATTTTTTAATTGTAAAGCTATATATTCTGCAAGAATATTAGGTTGTCCATAAGGCTTTTCAATTCTTGTGATAGCAATGTTGAGTCTCCGATTTACAGAATTAAATTCTTTTTGTACATTCATCTGTAATTCTTCAACTCCCCGTGTTCGTCCTTCTATTAATAAATTGGGAAATCCAATATATATTATGACCTGAATCAAATCTATTCTTTTTTGAATTACTATATGGGCAATTCCTTCGAAACCTGAGGATATTCTCTTATTTTTTTTTACATAGTCCTTAATACAATTCCGTATTCTTTCATCTTCTTGTAGACCCATGGAAAAATTCTTTGGTTTTGCGAACCAAAAAGAATGATGACTTTGAGTTGTTCCAAGTCTGAAACCGAGTGGATTTATTTTTTGTCCCATATTTTTCTATGATTTTTCCATCCCTTTTTTTTCTAAATAGGAATCTAATTTTTAGATTTTTCTTTTAAAAAAATCTTTATATGACAAGTGTTTTTTTTTATCATATAACTACGTCCTCTAGCTCGGGGCCTTAACTTTTTCACAATAGCACCTCTATTGACTTCAGCTTTACTAATAAATAAATCAGCTTTATTCAAATCCATATTATGACTAGCATTTGCTGCTGCAGAATAAACTAATTTTAAAATTGGATAAGATGCCCAATAAGGCATTAGTTCCAATATCATGAGTGTTTCCTCATAAGAACGTCCGCGAATCTGATCAATAACTCTTCGTGCTTTGAAAACAGACATACGTATATGTTGAGCTAACACTTTTGCTTCTCTATCCGAATTTTCGTTCTTTATCATAAAAGTTCTCCCCCGCCAATGAATGAAATGAATGATAAGTGCCTAGGTGAAGTATAGTATAAGATAAGTCAGAAAAGTCTAAGTCTTAGTATATTAGTATACTAGAAAAATAAATATACCTATACTCTTACTATAAGATAAAGACTCTTAAGTCTAAATACTCTTAAGATATAAGATAAGGCTTTTCACATGAATACTTATGAATACTTAGTAGAACGACTAACGACGAGATTTATTATCGTTTCTCGCGTGTCTCACGAAAGTTAGAGTAGGTGCGAATTCTCCCAATTTGTGACCGACCATACGATCTGTGATATAAATAGGTAAATGTTCCTTTCCATTATGAATAGCGATTGTATGGCCAATCATTGTGGGTATAATGGTAGATGCCCGAGACCAAGTCACTATGATTTCTTTCTCCTCCCTCCTGTTGAGTTTTTCAATTCTTCCCGATAAATGATTAG